TTTATTAATTTAATAATTAATAAAACGGAATAAATTTTTTGAAATGAAAATTATTAAATTATAAGACAAGAGCACGAAAATAACTAAAAATAGGAATAAAAAAAGGTACATACATATATTTCGTGTAGAAACGTGTAGAAGGGTGAATAAGTCCGTTTATTTACACATTTTTTTATAAGTATTTATTCAAAAAAAAATTATTAAAACATATACTTATATATTCCTTATTTAAGTATATACTCACTTAGGTATAATTACTATATATAAAATATAATATATATATATATTATATAAATATAATTATTATATATGAATATATATGAATTCTAAAATATCTTTAATAAGAATATAAGGTTAAAATAAAAAAATAAAAATAGTAATATAAAATATAAAGCAATAAATAAAAATAACAGGTACAAATATTAAATCGAGGTACCCACTCAATGATAACTCTCAACAGCTTTCCCTCTATTTTTGTGCCTTTAGTGGGCTTAGTATTTCCGGCAATTGCAATGGTTTCTTTATTTCTTCATGTTCAAAAAAACAAAATCTTTTAGATACTATAGGGACAACTCTGTATCCATTTTTTTTTTTTCAAGACTTACTTTGATCATAACACCCCTATCTATTTAGTAGAATATGGTATAACATCTGGCTTCTTTCGAGCATAAACTCTTATGTATGTGTGTAAACATGATATATGGGTAAATTAATTATAACAATTTCAAATGGATCGGTAGCGGGGAGAGTTTCGGAAATGTAAAGTGAATATATCTATATGTGGATATCTATAGGAAATCATACGAAAGAGATGTTATTATTTTAGTTTGGATCTAAGTAATTCGATGAATTTTTCTAAAATAAAAGTTTCACATCTATAGTAGTGCTGGTTGATGAGAGTTACTTCGGAAACAAAAAAAAGTAAACTAAAATTTCTTTTTGTTATTCTTCCAATTCCAATAAAATGTAACTAGGTCTAGTGAGAGTATGAGTTGGCGATCAGAACGTATATGGATAGAACTTATAGCGGGATCTCGAAAAATAAGTAATTTCGGTTGGGCCCTCATTCTTTTTTTAGGTTCATTAGGGTTTGTATTGGTTGGAACTTCCAGTTATTTTGGTAGGAATTTTATATCTTTGTTTCCTTCTCAGCAAATAAATTTTTTTCCACAGGGGATCGTGATGTCTTTCTATGGGATCGCGGGTCTCTTTATTAGCTCCTACTTGTGGTGCACAATTTCGTGGAATGTAGGTAGTGGTTATGATCGATTTGATATAAAAGAGGGCATAGTGTGTATTTTTCGTTGGGGATTTCCTGGAAAAAACCGTCGCATATTCCTGCGATTCCTTATGAAAGATATTCAGTCTATCAGAATAGAAAATAAAGAGGGTCTTTTTGCTCGTCGGGTTCTTTATATGGAAATCAGAGGCCAGGGGGCCATTCCCTTGACACGTACTGATGAGAATTTGACTCCACGAGAAATTGAGCAAAAAGCTGCTGAATTGGCCTATTTCTTGCGCGTACCAATTGAAGTATTTTGAAAAAAGGAACTGAAAAATGAATACTTTGCAAAAGGGAAAAAACTCAAGAACTCTCTTTTTTTCTATACCATAACTTAATGGAAGTTTGTTCTGAATGCCTGCCTATTCAAGCCAAAGTAAACGTATATGAAGCAACTCTAAAACGAAATTTTGTGTGTCCATCATTTTTTTTTTTTTCAAATATTTGACATTTTTTTTAATAAAACGGGAGTTCTTTCGTTTCGAAATCCAACTAATATTACTTTGAAGCGAACTCTTTCTTATTCTATTTCTGTATTTTTTCTAGATTCAAGGACTAACCTAACCACTCTACTGCATCACAAATAAAAATTTCGAAATAGATTAATGGGCTCGATGGCTTGGGTTGGGATATAACTTATGCTTGATACAAATATTAGTATCATATAGAGTCGACGCATGGGGTGAGTTCATTAAAACTTCAAAAATTCACAGACGAAAAAATGGCAAAAAAGAAAGTCTTTATTTCCCTTCTATATCTTGCATTTATAGTATTTTTGCCTTGGTGGATCTCTCTCTCATTTAAAAAAAGTCTGGAATCTTGGATTACTAATTGGTGGAATATTAGGCAATCCGAAATTTTTTTGAATGATATTCAAGAAAAGAGTATTCTAAAAAAATTCATAGACTTAGAGGAACTCCTTCGTTTGGAGGAAATGATAAAGGAATACCCAGAAACGCATTTACAAAAGCTTCGCGTCGAAATCTACAAAGAAACGACCCAATTGATCAAGATGCACAATGAGGATCGTATCCATACAATTTTACATTTCTCGACAAATATAATCTGTTTCGTTATTCTAAGTGGTTATTCTATTATAGGTAATGAAGAACTTGTTATTCTTAACTCTTGGGTTCAAGAATTCCTATATAACTTAAGCGACACAATAAAGGCTTTTTCTATTCTTTTATTAACTGATTTATGTATAGGATTCCATTCGCCCCACGGTTGGGAATTAATGATTGGCTCTGTCTACAAAGATTTTGGATTTGCTCATAATGATCAAATTATATCCGGTCTTGTTTCTACTTTTCCAGTCATTTTAGATACAATTTTTAAATATTGGATCTTTCGTTATTTAAATCGTGTATCTCCTTCACTTGTAGTGATTTATCATTCAATGAATGACTGAAAAATGATCGAACGGCCCAATTATAATATTTGTTTGTTACTTTGTACATAAGCAAAACATTGAAAATTGTACCTATTATTTCTACCCAGTAAAGGGATTTCTCCAATATTTCAGAAAAATTATTTCAGTAAATATCAAAATTATAGGTAGGCAACTCTATTGGCGACCTACCTACTTTTATTGTATAAATTTTGGGATCAATGATTGGACCATGCAAACTAAAAAAACCTTTTCGTCGATAAAGAAAGAGATTACTCGATCCATTTCCCTATCGCTCATCATATATATAATAACTCAGGCACCCGTTTCAAATGCCTATCCCATTTTTGCACAGCAGGGTTATGAAAATCCACGAGAAGCAACCGGCCGTATTGTATGTGCCAATTGCCATTTAGCTAATAAACCCGTGGATATCGAGGTTCCACAAGCGGTACTTCCGGATACTGTATTTGAAGCAGTTGTTCGAATTCCCTATGATCTGCAAGTGAAACAAGTTCTTGCTAATGGTAAAAAAGGAGCTTTGAATGTGGGGGCTGTTCTTATTTTACCCGAGGGGTTTGAACTAGCCCCGCCCGATCGTATTTCACCCGAGATTAAAGAAAAGATAGGAAATCTGTCTTTTCAAAGTTACCGCCCTACTAAAAAAAATATTCTTGTGATAGGTCCTGTTCCTGGTCAGAAATATAGTGAAATCACCTTTCCTATTCTTTCCCCGGATCCTGCCACTAAGAAAGATGCTCACTTCTTAAAATATCCCATATATGTAGGCGGGAACAGAGGAAGGGGTCAGATTTATCCCGACGGGAGCAAGAGTAACAATAATGTTTATAATGCTACAGCAGCGGGTATAGTAAACAAAATTATACGAAAAGAAAAAGGGGGGTATGAAATAACCATAGTTGAGGCATCGGATGGGCGTCAAGTGGTTGATATTATCCCTCCAGGTCCGGAACTTCTTGTTTCTGAAGGCGAATCCATCAAACTTGATCAACCATTAACGAGTAATCCTAATGTGGGCGGATTTGGTCAGGGGGATGCCGAAGTAGTACTTCAAGATCCATCACGTGTCCAAGGCCTTTTGCTCTTCTTGGCATCCGTTATTTTGGCACAAATCTTTTTGGTTCTTAAAAAGAAACAGTTTGAGAAGGTTCAATTGTCCGAAATGAATTTCTAGATCCGCGGATTTTTCAACATCAAATTATATATAAAAAGAAATAAACTTTTGTTGCCAATTATATTATGTAATTGTGTATGATCAAAAAAATTTTGTTTGTTTCTTTTTTCAGGTTTCGGGAATTACTTACTTATACTGGTCGTGATGTGTATATTGTGAAAAAGACTATATTAATTTGACTTATCTTTTATTTGTTTTTTCGATCCAAATCGAAGTGATATAGAATGAATCCTTAGTTTTCTATTTGAATAGAATCAAAACAAAAGATAAATAACCGGAGAATATAAACCAAAGCCTAAATGAAAGGAACAAAGGGTTTAGGGAGGGGGTTGTGCATCGCCTAGTCTTTGACAAAAGGGATTTTACACAACCCTTTCTTGTGTCGAATTAAATAGGATTGTTGATCTTATTCGTCAACAACTCCTATTCTTAGATTCCATTTTTGGCGGGGTTTATCATAATCTTTTTTTCTATTTATCATGTTAAGTAGTGGACAAACAAAAATATAGGCAAATTTATTGAACAAATAGAACTTCTTCAATTTCAATGAACTTTTAAAATAGAAAAAAAAAAAAGGAAACTTTGATTAGATTAAATATTAGATTAAGATTAAATAAAGTGAGGTTCTATTTTATTAGTTTAGTATAGATATTTTATTACTATAGAAAGGGTTTCAGGATATCTAATCGATAGAAATCTATACTATCTATATATAGAATTATATAGAATTGGGAGTCATCCAAAAAACGGAACTTGAGTGATTCCTTCTTTGTTTTAATTTTTAAAATATTCAGAGATACTTTTGAGTAAAAGATGTTCTGAATCAATTAATTAAGTGCATTTTTCAAAACATCAATCAAATGTGTATTTTTTTGAACCACTTATAAAAAAAAATATTATAATTATTTATGATTATTTTATGATTATTAAGAACTCAACGGGACCTATCCCCTCTTTCCTTGTCTGATTCGAGGGGGATCCCGTTGAGTTCTTATGCTTTGATATCTATAAACAAGTTCATACGGTTATTACAGAGATGAACCTAATCCAGAATATGAACCATAAAAGAAAATACCAAGTAAACCAATTACAACAATACCGGCTACAGTACCTATTATCCAAAGAGGAATCCT